AAAATAATTGAAAAATCTTGGGAGTTTTCAGGTATATAAGTACTGAAAAATTAAAGATTTAATTAATAAAATAATTGAAAAATCTTGGGAKTTTTCAGGTATATAAGTACTGAAAAATTAAAGATTTAATTAATAAAATAATTGAAAAATTCTAGGGGTTTTGCAGGTTTCTAGCGTTTTTAAATTAGAAATTTAATAAACAAGATGTTGAAATTTTTGTAGGTCTCTAGATTTTTCTGGTTGTGTAGTATTTAAAAATTAAAAAATTTTTTTGTGGCTTATGTCCGTTAGGCATTAAGTCCATAATCATATTATAATTTAACTATATATCTGATACAACCATAAAATTAAGTTATCTAAAAAACATTAAGTGTCATGTCTATGATAAATTGAATTAAATGTCTAGATGAATTAAGCCTTTAATTGAAAAACATTCACTCGAAGAGTCTTGGCGAATTGGACTTATGTCCTAGGATCCTGACATTTTGGCTGGCCTGGCATTAACAACATGGGACAGAACATGGTGCTTGCTATCCTGTCGGGGCATTACTCCGAAGACGAATGTCAGTATGTTGGGCTAGTGCATCCTTGTTGATATGATTCCGGGGACACGCAAACCGTCTAGTTCATGGATCCTAGCGGGAGACCAAACCGGACGCATGTCAGGCGATGTGCATGTCAAGGAAAGATATCACGCCCCCGCACTTGTAAGGGCATATTGAAGGCTACCGAGAGAAAAAAGGAACCAATAGAGGCGCGACCGACCAGTGATCAGAACATGAGCCGTATGTACATGACTGGCGGGGATGTCTCGGTGAAAAGCAATACTAGCGCGGCAGGCGATTATGACCCTGATATAGGAGCCAGAGGCCCCCCTAGTGGAGAGCAAGTAGTGTCAGTGTTGTATGGTGGAAAGAATGGTCCTGAAGCTGGGCGGAACGGGCTTAAGCGAGCACCGGTATATTGATTTCTCGTGAGGGGGACGATTAATAAATAACCAGGTACGAGAAACCGGCACTTCGAGAGATGATTTGAGGGTTTGTCCTGTGCCATGGATTATGGGATCCTGTGTTAATGAATGTTTGGCACCAAAGCACATCCGTATTGTAGGATTAGGGATGCATAAGCTAAAGAGTGCATGTATTTAGTCCGATTACAGATAGGGGATTATCCTGAGCCATAGATTAATATATCCTTGAAAGTAGGATGAATTAGGGCAATATTAGAGCGCGTACATATATGTCTTGTGTAATGCATATAATGTCCTGGAACATGAATTTTAATGCCTGGGGGGCACTAAATATTATGTATATATTACATAGCATCGATTTTTAACAAGCACAAAAACCTGCGGTGAAAAAATGAATTAACAAATGAAAAAAAAATTGACAAACGAATAAAAAAATTACTAGGTAAAATTGGCTTTGTGTGACAAACGAGTTAATCGATGGGGGGAGGGGGGGGTGGAAGGGAAAATTTAGGTTGTTTTTTGTAGAGGAATTTGTGGTTTGTGAGTGTTCTTGTAGTTGATTTTTTACAACGGTGATTTTTCAAGTCATTGGTCTTGGATAGAATCCAAGCAGGAATTTATGGCTTATTTCTTATTTATTTTAGGGGTATGTTTTGTTTTAGGGGGTTTAGCGGTTGCTTCAAACCCTTCCCCGTATTATGGGGTTGTTGGGTTGGTGGTTGGGTCTGTTGCAGGGTGTGGATGGTTGTTAAGTATCGGGCTCTCTTTTGTGTCTTTGGTGCTTTTTATGGTATACTTAGGGGGTATGTTGGTCGTTTTTTTATACTCTGTGTCCCTGGCGGCAGATCCTTACCCTGAGACTTGGGGGGATCCGCGGGTAGCTGGTTATGTTGCGGGGTTGTTACTGGTGTTGGGGGTGGGATTGGCTGTTGTTAGTGCTGTAGGGGGTTGAAAGTTTGGGGTTGTTACTGTAGATAATGGGGGTGTCTTTTCGGTTCGAATGGACTTTGGTGGTGTAGCTATGTTCTATGATTTTGGTGGAGGGATTTTTTTGGTCGCTGGATGAGGGTTGTTGCTGACTTTGTTTGTGGTCTTGGAGCTTGTACGAGGGTTGTGTTCTGGGGCTATTCGGGCGGTTTAGGGGGGAGTTCAGAGAATAGTTTAACGAAAAAATGCCAGCTTTGGGAGCTGGCGATATAGGTTTAAGTCCTTTTTTTCTGAAAACTCTAAGAAGATGTGATTTCTTCAGTCTTTGGCTTACAAGACCAATGTTTTTATAAACTATTAGAGTTAGTAGTTTAGGATTTTGTTTTCTAGCATCCCCACTGTTGGGAAGAGGACTAGTAAAATAGTGAAGTATGAGATGGAGGCTAATTGGCCGATAATGATGAATGGGTGTTCTACTGGCTGGCTCCCAATTCATGTTAGGATAAGTAGGTTGGCAACTAGTGTTCAGAATAGGAGTTGCGAGATTGGGCGGAAGGTTATTGTGCGTTGTTTAGATTTATGTAGTAGTGGAATCAGGAACAGGATAAGTACGGAGGCAGCTAGGGCTAGTACCCCTCCTAGTTTATTAGGGATTGATCGTAGGATGGCATATGCGAATAGGAAGTATCATTCTGGCTTGATGTGTGGGGGTGTTACTAGTGGGTTTGCTGGGGTGAAGTTTTCTGGGTCTCCTAACAGGTTTGGTGAGAATAGTGCTATTATTGTTAGTAGGGTGAGTAGGATTATGAAGCCTAGAAGGTCTTTCAGTGAGAAGTATGGGTGGAATGGGATTTTGTCGCAGTTTGATTGAATGCCTAGGGGGTTGTTAGATCCTGTTTCGTGTAGGAATGTGAGGTGGATTGTGGTAATACCCGCAATTATAAATGGTAGGAGGAAATGAAGTGTGAAGAATCGAGTTAGAGTTGGATTGTCTACCGAGAAACCCCCCCAGGCTCATTCTACTAAGGTTTGGCCTATATATGGTACTGCTGAAAATAGATTTGTGATGACTGTAGCCCCTCAGAAGGATATTTGTCCTCATGGGAGTACATAGCCTACGAAAGCGGTTGCTATTAGGGTTAAAAGCAGGATAATTCCTGTGTTTCAGGTTTCTTTGTACAAGTAAGAACCATAATATAATCCCCGGCCAATGTGTAGGTAGATACAAATGAAGAAGAATGATGCTCCGTTGGCGTGGAGGTTACGTAGTAGTCAGCCGTATTGGACATTGCGGCATGTATGGGCTACTGATGAGAAGGCTATGGTTGTGTCTGCAGTGTAATGGGCGGCTAGTAGTAGGCCGGTTAATATTTGGGTGATCAGGCAGATGCCTAGTAATGATCCGAAGTTTCATCATGCGGAGATGTTTGAGGGGGTTGGGAGATCGATTAGTGAGTTGTTAACAATTTTTAGTACTGGGTGATGTTTACGTGGGTTTGGGGCCATTAGTTGCTATGTTATGCTGCTAGAAGGACTAGAGTGGTTAGGGCGAAAGCTTCTAGGTAGGTTTTAATTAGTCCTGTGTGGATGCTAGTTATGGTTTTGGTCATTATTAAGTTTAATGAGGCAAGGCCCTCAGGGCCTATTTTTTTGTACCAGGCTTGGTCAATTAGTTGGGAGGCGATTTTTTGTCCGTTGCTTAATAGGCTTGTTGTAACGAGTCGATGGGTTAGGTGATTAAAGTATCCCAGTGAGGAGGAGAAGTTGGTAATTTTGTCTTGTTTAGGGAGTGTCAGTTTTTGTGTCAGGCTTGTCAGCTCTAGGGCTATTATTAGTCCTGTTGCTGTAACAATTAGTGCTATAATTTTTGTGGTTATAGGCATTGTCATTGGTATGGTCTTGGCGGGTGTGATGTAAGAAGTAATTAGCAGGCCAGCTGTAATGCTGCCTAGGGCTAGTCGGGTGATAGGGGTAGTTACTATTGGGTTGTTTTCGTTGGTGGGGGTAATGGGGGCTGTTCGTGTATGGCCTGTTTGTACCATGAGGGTTATTCGTGTGGTATAGATTGCGGTGAAGGCAGTAGCAAGGAGGGTGAGTAGTAGGGCTCAGGTGTTTAAGTAGGATGTGTTTAGGTTTTCGATGATAAGATCTTTTGAATAAAACCCTGCCAGGAACGGGGTTCCTAGCAGGGCTAGATTACCAATGGTTAGGCATGAAGTTGTGGTTGGCAGGGTTTTCTGTAGTCCGCCTATTTTTCGGATGTCTTGTTCGCCATTTAAGCTGTGGATGATTGAGCCTGAGCAAAGGAATAGCATTGCTTTGAAAAATGCGTGGGTTGAGATATGTAGGAATGCTAGTTGGGGAAGGTTAAGTCCGATGGCGGTTATTATCAATCCTAGTTGACTCGATGTGGAAAAAGCGATGATTTTTTTAATGTCGTTTTGGGTTAGTGCGCATGTGGCTGCGAATAGTGTGGACAGAGCTCCTAGGCATAAGCAGGTTGTTAGTGCAGTTTGATTATTGGATAGTAAGGGGCTAGTGCGGATTAAGAGGAAAATTCCTGCGACTACTATTGTGCTAGAGTGTAGTAAGGCAGATACTGGGGTGGGTCCTTCTATAGCAGCTGGTAGTCATGGGTGTAGGCCAAATTGGGCTGACTTTCCTGTTGCGGCTAAGATCAGGCCTATGAGAGGTAAGGTGGGGGTTTGGGTGTATTGTGTTATTTGTTGAATTTCTCATGAGTTTATGGTAGTAGCTATTCAAGCCATAGTTAACATAAGTCCGATGTCTCCAATTCGGTTATACAGTACTGCTTGCAGGGCTGAGGTGTTTGCTTCTGCCCGTCCATGCCATCAGCCAATGAGCAGGAATGATATGATGCCTACGCCTTCTCATCCAATAAATAGGATAAATATGTTGTTGGCGACAGTTAGGGTCATTATGGCAATAAGGAATATTAGGAGGTATGAGAAGAATTTGCTTATATAGGGGTCAGATGACATGTACCATGAGGCGAATTGTAAAATAGATCATGTCACCAGTAAAGCGATTGGGAAGAATATTATAGAGTACTGGTCAATTTTTAGGCTAATAGGGATTGTGAAGTTTGGGGTAAATTTTCATTCTCAGTGTGTGTAAATGCTTTCTGTGTTCATGTGGATGAATATTGCTATTGGGATAAGACTTGTTATGAAGGCGGTTTTTACGGCTGTTGTAATGGTAGGTGGGGTGGGAGTGAGTTTTTTTGAGAGTAGAGGGAGTACTAAAGGTAATGTGATTATAATTAGTGTGATTATTATAGAGCTGTTTAGTAGGGTTTCCACTACTTTTACTTGGATTTGCACCAAGGTTGATGGCTCCTAAGACCAGCGGATTGCTGTTATCCTTTAAAAGTAAGGGGACTGAGGTTTTAGGCTCAGGTGCGAGAATTAGCAGTTCTTGCTGGGTGTCCCTCCCCTCGGCTAACAAGAAGGGTTAAACTTCTGTTTTTAGAGTCACAGTCTAATGTTTTGTTTAAAACTATGTTGGCCTAAGGTATCATGGAGATAAGTTCTGGTTTCATTATTAGGAGGAGTGTTGGAATAATGTGGAGGGCTATTAGAAGGTGCTCTCGTGTGGTTGAGTTTTGGGTTGATGTGATGTGTGTTGGAGGGGTTCCTCGTTGGGTTACTAGGAATATGAATAGCGTGTATGATGCAGTTATTAGGGTGGCTGCTCCGGTTAGGATAATTGTCGGGTAAGATCAGTTGAATAGGGCAGTTATGATAGTGAGTTCAGCTATTAGGTTTGTTGTTGGTGGAAGGGCTATATTGGTTAAGTTAGCTAGAAGTCATCAAATTCCTATTAATGGGAGTATGGGTTGTAAGCCTCGTGTGAGGAGTAGAATACGGCTATGTGTTCGTTCATAGTTAGTGTTTGCTAGGCAGAATAGTATGGATGAGGTTAGTCCGTGTGAGATTATAAGTATTATTGCCCCTGAGAATGATCATTGTGTTTGGATGAGGCTTGCGGCAATAACTAGGCCTATGTGGCTTACAGAGGAGTAAGCGATTATGGCTTTTAGGTCTGTTTGTCGTAGGCAGATTGAGCTTGTTATTAGTGCTCCTCACAGGGCTAGTGCTATAAATGGGTAGTGCATTAGGTTTGTGGATGGGCTTATTATTGCTGTTACTCGCATGATGCCATACCCACCCAGTTTTAATAACAGGGCGGCAAGTAGTATGGAGCCAGCGATTGGGGCTTCTACGTGGGCTTTGGGGAGTCATAGGTGTATGCCGTATAATGGTGCCTTGACTATAAATGCTGCTAGAAGGGCCAGGTTAATCATATAGTGGGTTCAGGAGTTGGTGTATGGGGTTGGGTTGAATTTTATTAGGGCTATGTTTATGGTGCCTGTGTGTGTATGAATATAAAGTAGTGCAACTAGTAGGGGTAGGGAACTGATTAGGGTATAGAGCATTAGGTAAATGCCAGCGCTTAGGCGTTCTGGTTGGTTACCTCATCGTGTAATAAGGATTAGGGTTGGGATTAAGGTTGCTTCAAATGAAATGTAGAATAGAGTTAGTTCGATGGATGAGAATGCTAAAATAATAAATGGTTGTACTGCGATTATAGTTAAGATAAATATTCGTTTACGGGGGGTAGGTTCTTGTTTAAGGTGGTTTTGGCTTGCTAGAATTATCATTGGAAGTAATCAACATGATAATGTCATTAGTGGGGAGGAGGTTTGGTCAATAGCTGTTCATTGTGTTAGGTATTTTTGCGGGTAGTAGGTTGGTGTGAGTCACTGAAGGCTTAGGGTGGCGATTAGTAGGCTGTATAAAGTAGTGTTGGCTCATACTAGTTTTTGGGGGGTTAGTATGGTGATAGGGATAAGTATAGCTATTGGAATAAAGATTTTTAGCATTGGAGTAGGTTTAGGTTTTGTAGTTGGTCCGAGCCGTGAGTTCGTGTGGTAGCTACAAGTAAAGCTAGGCCTGTGGCTGCTTCGCATGCTGAGAATGTCAGTATGAGTACTGGTATTAGTGCAGAAGATGTCGCTTGGTTTTCTGCGGGTCATACTGATATTGTGATGTATAGAGACAGTATTATGCTTTCTAAGCATAGTAGGGCAGAGATTAAGTGGGTTCGGTGGAATGCTAGTCCTAGGCTACTTATTGTGAATGCTGAGTAGAAACTTAAATGTATTAGGGACATTAAGAGGGTCACAGGGTTGCCTGTGGTTTGCTGAGTCGAAATCAACTGTTTTTGTTAAACTAACCCTCTAGTTACTCTGCTCATTCTAGTCCTCCTTGTATTCATTCGTATACTAGTCCTATGGTGAGTAGGATGATGATAATAATGGCTAATGTTAGGGTGGTGGCGGGTGATTTTAGTTGGATTGCTCATGGGAGAGGAAGTAGTAGGGCGATTTCTAAATCGAATAGTAGGAAAAGGATAGCTACTGAGGAAGAATCGGATTGAGAATGGCAGGCGGGCAGAGCCTAGTGGGTCAAACCCGCATTCATACGGGGATAGTTTCTCTGAGTCCGGGCTTACTTGAGTAAGTCACAGGTTTAGGAGTGTAAGTGCAGTGCTTAAGGTGAGTGAGATGGTTAATATAAGTAGGATTATGTTAATTGCCCTTCTCTGGGGTTTCACCAGATTTTAAAGATTGGAAGTCAATTGTAATTAGTATACTAGAGGGGCAGGATCCTCATCAGTAGATTGATATGTAGAGGAATAATCAGATTACGTCTACGAAGTGTCAATATCATGCTGCAGCTTCGAATCCGAAGTGGTGGTTTTGGGTGAAGTGGAATTTTATTAGTCGTAGAAGGCAGATCAGTAGGAATGATGATCCAATGATTACGTGTAGTCCGTGAAATCCTGTTGCTACGAAAAAGGTTGATCCGTATACGCTGTCGGCAATTGAAAATGAGGTTTCGTGATATTCTATTGCTTGTAGGGCTGTGAAATATAAGCCTAGGAGGACAGTTATAGTTAATGCCTGGATAGCTTGATTGCGAGTCCCCTCAGAGATGCTGTGGTGGGCCCAGGTTACTGTAATACCTGAGGCTAATAGGATGGCTGTGTTTAGTAATGGCACTTCTATGGGGTTCAAGGGTTCGATTCCTGTTGGCGGTCATTGTCCTCCTAGCTCTGGAGTTGGGGCTAGGCTTGAGTGGAAGAAAGCTCAAAAGAATCCTAGGAAGAAGAAGGCTTCGGATGTGATGAATAGGGCTATGCCGTATCGTAATCCTTTTTGGACTGTGGGTGTATGATGACCTTGGAAGGTGCTTTCCCGTACGATATCCCGCCATCATTGTAGTATGATTAGGGCTATGGATAGCAGGCCTAGTGATAAAAGTTGGGATGAGTGGTGGTGGAATCATATGACTAAACCTGAGGTAGTTAGTAGGGCAGCTGCGGCCCCAAAGATTGGTCATGGGCTTGGGTCTACTATGTGGTATGAGTGTGCTTGGTGGGCCATTAGGTATTTTCTTGTAAGTAAAGGCTTAGTAGCAGTACAAAGACGTAGGCTTGAATTATTGCTACTGCCACTTCTAGGATAGTGAGTAATAGAAGTACTAGTGAGGTTAGCAGTGAGATTGAAGGTATAATAGGAAGTAAAGCAACAGTGGCGGTGGAGATTAGTTGGATGAGCAGGTGACCTGCAGTTAGGTTTGCAGTGAGGCGTACTCCTAAGGCTAGGGGGCGGATTAGTAGGCTAGTAGTTTCGATTATAATTAAAGCTGGGATCAGTACTGTGGGGGTGCCCTCGGGGAGTAGGTGGCCTAGTGAGATTGACGGTTGGTTGCGTAACCCCGTCAATAAAGTTGCTAATCACAGTGGGAAAGCTAGGGCTAGGTTTATAGATAGTTGGGTAGTGGGTGTGAATGTGTACGGAAGAAGTCCTAGGAGGTTGATAATTAGGAGGAGCATCATTAGTGATGTTAAGATCGAGGCTCATTTATGGCTTTTTTTGTTAAGTGGGAGTATTAGTTGTTTTGTGATCAGGTTAATGAGTCATGTTTGTAAGGTGGAGAGTCGGTTGGCTACCCATCGGTTATTTGGGGATGGTAGAAGTAGTGCGGGAAGTACTATTGAAATTAGGATTAGCGGGATTCCTATGAAATACGGGGTTGCAAATTGGTCAAAAAAGCTTAGGTTCATGGTCAAGTTCAAGGTTGTGTTTTATGCGCAGTGATTTGTTTGGTATGCAGTGGGTTAGGGGAGAGGAATGATAGTAATTTGGGTTGTATAATCAACGATAGGGTTAATCATGAGAGGATTATGATTATAAATCAAGGGTTGGGGTTTAGTTGTGGCATTTCATTAAGGAGGTGGAGTGTGTCCTCTTTCTCTAGCTTAAAAGGCTAGTGCTGTGGCATAGCTTCTTAATGATTATGAGGATAGGAGAGAGGATCAGGCTTCGAAGTGGATTAATGGGGTAGATTCTACTACAATTGGTATGTAGCTGTGGTTAGCTCCGCAAATTTCAGAGCATTGGCCGTAAAAAATTCCTGGGCGGGTGGTAATGAATGATGTTTGATTCAGCCGTCCAGGAATTGCATCGGTCTTAACTCCTAGTGTAGGGATTGCTCAAGAGTGAAGAACGTCGTCAGCGGTAACGATAATTCGAATTGGTGATTCTATTGGGATTACTAGTCGGTGATCTACCTCTAGTAGTCGGAAATGACCTGGGAGAAGTTCTGTTGTTGGGACTATGTATGAGTCAAATGTCAGGTCTTTGAAGTCTGTATATTCATAGGTTCAGTATCATTGGTGACCGATGGCTTTAATGGTTAGGTCTGGTTCATCTAGTTCGTCTATTATGTACAGGATTTGCAGGGATGGTAAGGCTAGAAGGACTAGGACGATTGCTGGTAAGATTGTTCAGATTAGTTCGACTTCTTGGGCATCTACTGTGTTTGATGATAGTTTCTCTATCAATATTAGTGTGAGAAGGTATAGGACTAGGCTACAGATTGCCAGTGCAACTATTAGGGCGTGGTCGTGGAATTCTACAAGTTCTTCTATGATAGGGGATGAGGCGTCTTGGAATCCTAGTTGTGTTGGGTTTGCCATTTAAGGTGTACAAGGTTTTAGCTTGTTATTTATTCTTGACAAGAATATGTAATGAATTTACTAACGCCTCATAAGAGAGAAGCATAAGAGGCTTAATGCGGTTGGCTTGAAACCAGCATCTGAGGGTTCGACTCCTTCCTTTCTTGAATCTGTACGAAGGCTGGTTCTTCGAAGGTATGGTATGGCGGAGGGCAGCCGTGGATTCATTCGATATTGGTTGTTGTTTCTGGTTTTATTACTTTTCGCTTTGATGCGAAAGCTTCCCATGTTATAAATATTAACATAATTACGGCTACTATAGAAATTAAAGAGCCTACTGATGACATAGTGTTTCACATAGTATAAGCGTCTGGATAATCTGAATAGCGACGAGGCATGCCTGCTAATCCTAGGAAATGTTGTGGGAAGAAAGTTAGGTTGACGCCGGTAAATATTACTCCAAAGTGAGTTTTGGCCCAAGTGGTATGTAAGGTGTATCCTGTGAATAAGGGGAATCAGTGTGTAAATCCTGCCAGAATAGCGAATACGGCCCCCATAGAGAGGACGTAGTGGAAGTGAGCAACTACATAATAGGTGTCATGCAGAGCAATATCTAATGATGAGTTTGCCAGTACGATTCCTGTTAGGCCTCCTACTGTAAACAGGAAAATGAACCCTAGGGCTCATAGTATAGGAGGTTGTCATTTGATGGTCCCTCCATGTAGTGTGGCTAATCAGCTGAATACTTTAATGCCTGTAGGGATAGCAATGATTATTGTGGCTGATGTAAAGTATGCTCGAGTATCTACATCTATACCTACTGTGAATATGTGATGGGCTCATACAATGAAGCCTAAGAATCCAATTGATAGTATGGCTCATACTATCCCTATATATCCGAAGGGTTCTTTTTTCCCTGCGTAGTAAGTTACTACGTGTGAGATGATGCCAAAGCCTGGAAGGATTAGGATGTACACTTCTGGGTGCCCAAAGAATCAGAACAGGTGCTGGTATAGGATTGGATCCCCTCCTCCTGCTGGGTCAAAGAATGTGGTATTGAGGTTTCGGTCGGTTAATAGCATGGTGATGCCTGCGGCTAGTACTGGCAGGGATAACAGTAATAATACAGCGGTAATCAGGACGGATCAGACGAACAGAGGGGTTTGATATTGTGATAATGCAGGGGGTTTTATGTTAATAGCTGTTGTAATAAAATTAATAGCCCCCAGGATAGAGGATACACCTGCAAGGTGTAGAGAGAAAATTGCTAGATCTACTGAAGCTCCTGCGTGGGCTAGGTTGCCGGCTAGAGGGGGGTACACTGTTCATCCTGTGCCTGCCCCTGCTTCTACGGTTGAGGAGGCTAGTAGTAGGAGGAATGAGGGGGGTAGTAGTCAGAAGCTCATATTGTTTATTCGAGGGAATGCTATGTCTGGGGCGCCAATTATAAGGGGTACTAGTCAATTGCCGAACCCTCCGATCATAATGGGTATAACTATGAAGAAGATTATTACAAAGGCGTGCGCCGTTACTACTACATTGTAGATTTGGTCGTCACCTAGTAGGCTTCCTGGTTGACCTAGTTCGGCTCGGATTAGTAGGCTTAGTGCTGTGCCAATTATGCCAGACCATGCCCCGAAAATAAGGTAAAGAGTTCCAATGTCTTTGTGGTTAGTGGAGAATAATCATCGGGTTATTGTTGTCATAGGTAAGATGGCTGAGTGTTTAGGCGTTAGGCTGTAGACCTTTTTACAGGGGTTTGATCCCCCTTCTTATCGGTTCTGTAGTGAAGTTCATGTTGAGTTGCAAACTCATCGATGTGCATTGAAATGCACCGGGACCTAGGTAAGTAGAAGCCTGTTGGCTTGGGCACCTAGCTGTTAACTAGGGTTTTATGGGATCGAGGCCCATCTACTTAGTGTTGGCTTTAAGGCCCTGGCTTAATTAAAGTGTCTGAGTTGCATTCAGGAGATGTAGGGTAGTGTCCTACGGGTCTTAGCAGAAACTAAGAGATCTTAACTCTTATTTAAGGCTTTGAAGGCCTTCGGTTTAGTCTATTATCCTAAGTTTCTTATGTAAGAGTTAATATCATGGGGGATATAGGTAGAATTATAGCGGATATGGATGTTAGGGCAGCAATTATAGTGCTTGTTTGATTGTTAGTATGTCATTGTTTTATGCGGTTCGTTGAGTTAGGGGGTAATGTGATTGTTGAATAGTATGCTAGGCGTATGTAGAAGAATAGACTTAACAGTGAGATTAAAGAGATGGCCGTGGCTGTTGAGGTTATTTCTTGTTTAGTGAGTTCTTGGATGATCAGTCATTTTGGAAGGAACCCTGTTAGGGGGGGTAGGCCTGCTAGTGATAATAGAATTATTATAAGTGCTGCATTTAGTGTGGGGGTTTTTGCTCATGAGGTTATAATGGTTGATAGTTTGGTTGTTTTAATAGTGTTAATGATTATGAAGGTGGCTGTGGTTATTACGATGTACAAGCATAGGTTAAGTAGGGAGAGTTTGGGGCTGTACAGCATGATGACAGTTATTCACCCTAAGTGGGAAATGGATGAAAAGGCTAAGATTTTCCGTACTTGAGTTTGATTTAAACCTATTCATCCCCCTAAGGCTGCGGACATAATAGCTATTGAGGTAATTAGGGTTGAATTTAGGGAGTGAGATACGAGAATCATGATGATTGTAGGGGGCAGTTTTATAATTGTTGATAGTAGTAAAGCGGTTATGGTTGATGACCCTTGTAGTACTTCTGGGAATCAGAAGTGAAATGGTACAAGTCCTAATTTTATTGCGATTGCTACTGTGAGTAGTGTGGAGGCGGCAGGTTGGTTAAGTTGTGTGATATCTCATTGGCCAGTTTGTCAGGCGTTGATGGTGCTTGAAAATAAGAGTAATGCGGAGGCGGCTGCTTGTACTAGGAAATACTTGATTGCCGCTTCAGTGGCTCGAGGGTGGTGAGATTTGGAGATTAATGGGATGATTGCTAAGGTGTTGATTTCCAGCCCTGTTCAGGCTATAACTCAATGGTTGCTGGTTATGGTGATGGTCGTGCCTAGTAGGAGACTGGCAGAGAATATTAGTGTTGCGGGTGGGTTCATTAGCGAGGGAAGGAGTTTAACCGTCGTTTTCGGGGTATGGGCCCGATAGCTTTTTTAGCTGACCTTGCTAGGAAATAATATAAAGGGAGTATAGGGAGTTTTGATCTCTCTTGTGTAGGTTCAATTCCTACTTTTCTAATAACTTGGTTAGGTAAGGAAATGAGAGGGTTGGTGTACCTCTATATTCACTTTATCATAGTGACCCTTTACGTTCAGGCACATTTCCTTAGGAAAGGAGGTAGGCCTGCGTATGAGGTTGGTAAGCTGATGTGTCAAAGGCATAGTGCTAGGGTTATTGGCAGAAAGTTCTTTCATAAGAGGTGCATTAATTGGTCGTATCGGAATCGTGGGTAGGAGGCTCGGACTCAGAGGAACCCTGAAGATAATAGTAGGATTTTAGTGGCTAATACGATTGGATAGGTTTCTGCGGAGTTGTTTAGGTAGCTTGGGTTAAGGAATAGGATAGCTGTGATAGTGTTTATTATTATAATGTTGGCGTACTCAGCTAGGAAAAATAAGGCAAATGGACCTGCGGCGTACTCTACGTTAAATCCAGAGACTAGTTCTGACTCTCCTTCAGTTAGGTCAAATGGTGCTCGGTTAGTTTCGGCTAGAGTTGAAATGTACCATATTATTGCAAGGGGTCATGAGGAGAAGATTAGGTATAGGGGCTCTTGGGTTACTGCCAGGCTAGTAAGTGTGTAGTTGCCACTAAGTAGAATGGTTGATAGGAGGATGATGGCTAATGTTACTTCATATGAAATGGTTTGTGCTACTGCTCGAAGTGCTCCAATTAGTGCGTATTTTGAGTTGGAAGCTCAACCTGATCAGAGGATGGAGTACACCGCTAGGCTTGATATGGCTAGTAGAAATATAATCCCCAGATTTAAGTCCGTTAGAGGGAATGGTATTGGGATCGGAACCCAAATTGTTAGAGCTAAGAGGAGAGCTAAAATGGGGGTTGTTGTGAATAAGAATGGGGATGAGTGTGAAGGCCGTACGGGTTCTTTTGTGAATAGTTTCACTCCGTCTGCAATCGGTTGTAGGAGGCCAAATGGGCCCACAATGTTTGGTCCTTTGCGGGCTTGTATATAACTTAGTATTTTTCGTTCGATTAGTGTTAGGAAGGCTACTGCAACTAGGATCGGCACAATGTAAGATAGGGTTATTATTATGTTGATCATGGGGGCTAGGGAGAGGATTTGAACCTCTGAAGAAAGGGTTTAAGCCTTTTGCATTTACCAAGCTCTGCCACGCTAGCTGTCCTTGTCTAGGATTTTTTTGGGGCCCCTTTAATAATTTAGATTTGTTCATTATTTTATGGGAAGGCGTGCTGGTGGCATTGGCCTTTCTTTCCCGGTCCTTTCGTACTAGGGAAGGATGGGTCATAGATAGAAACCGACCTGGATTGCTCCGGTCTGAACTCAGATCACGTAGGACTAATTAATCGTTGAACAAACGAACCCTTAATAGCGGCTGCACCATTAGGATGTCCTGATCCAACATCGAGGTCGTAAACCCCCTTGTCGATATGGGCTCTTGAAGGGGATTGCGCTGTTATCCCTGGGGTAGCTTGGTTCATTGGTCAGTTGTACTGGGTCTGGGTACTGTTGGCACATTGAGGTGTTGCTCTTAGTCAAGAGGGTTGGTCTTATTTTTGGAGGGTTGGTTTTCTCCAAGGTCGCCCCAACCGAAAAATATCAACCAGCCAAATTGATTGTACACCTGTTAGGTTAGTGAGAGGTGGATGGTGGTTGTTGATTTTTAAGTTCCACAGGGTCTTCTCGTCTTATGGGTGTATCTGCGCTTTTGCACGCAGAGATCAATTTCACTGATTACCTACAAGAGACAGTTGAGGCCTCGTTTAGCCGTTCATACAAGTCTCGATTTATGAGACAATTGATTGCGCTACCTTTGCACGGTTAGGATACCGCGGCCGTTGAACTTAGTGTCACTGGGCAGGCATCACCTCTAATACTTGGTTAGCTAAAGGCTATGTTTTTGGTAAACAGTCGGGCCCTGTGCTTGCCTAGTTCCTTTTGTAGGTTTTAATCTTTCTATTTGGGCACTCCTGAGTTGGATTAACAATGGTTAGTTAATGTTAGGTCTTGTCTGGCCGTGTGGTATTAATTTTTATGTTAATAATGTCATGATGTAAGTTTGTGCTCTAGAGGATTATTCCTTAGTTACTTATTCTAGCATTAATTCTCCTATGATCATAGGTTGGCCCGTTTGTGATTAGGGAGTCGCATAGTTCTTATATTTTTAATTTTACTGAGCTTTGACGCACTCTTTATTGATGGCTGCTTAAAGGCCTACAAGTTACAAGTTAAAGGTTGCTTATCCTATGTTAAAGATTGTACTCTTTTTTAAAGGAGCTGTACCTCCTTTAATTAGCTCTTAATTTCTACGTGGGAGTATCAGGGTACCTTTAAAGTTAAATTAAGGTAGAACTTAGATTCGTCTCACGGGCAACCAGCTATCACCTGGCTCGGTTGGCTTTTCACCTCTACCAAGAAGTCATCCCACTCTTTTGCTACAGAGACGGGTTCGCCCATGGCTGGCTGCTTTTTGGTAGCTCGCTCGGGTTTCGGGGTGGCAAACTTCAGGTTCTTTTTGTTTGGTTGTTCTTGCTAGACCATGATGCAAAAGGTACAAGGGTTAATCTTTGCTGTTTTGTGCTTTGATTTTCACTGTTATTTCATCTTTCCCTTACGGTACAAGGAATCTATCGCTCCAAGTGTCTTTTCTATCTCCTATACTTAGACTTGAAAATGTTTTGGTTTGGGTTTAAAGGTAGATTGTTTTATTTGCGGGTCAGGTTTGGTTGGGCTAGGGTTGGCTTCAAGACGATCCGTGGGTTTGGACATCTTTCAGGTGTAAGCTGAATGCTTTAGGCTTATAGCTACGTCTTGGTTCTAAGTGCACCTTCCGGTACACTTACCTTGTTACGACTTACCTCGTCTTTAGCTACTATTTTTATTATTTATGTGCTTTAAAGCTTTTGATGAGGGTGACGGGCGGTATGTACGTGCCCTAGGGCCTGGTTGAATTGGACTTTATTGTTCCAGTTTACTGCTAAATCCGCCTTCCAGGGAAGGTATTTTCATTTCCCTTTCCGTTATATTCTATTTTAGAAAATGTAGCCCATCTCTCCCACTTCATGGGCTATACCTTGACCTGTCTTACTAGCGGGTGGCTGTTGAGCTCACTATTATATCTCTCATGTAAGGTGGGCTGGGGACGGCGGTATGTAGGCTGCTTAGGCTAGAAGTGGTTGGGTGTATCGTGGGTTATCGATTATAGGACAGGCTCCTCTAGGTGGGTTTAGGGCACCGCCAAGTCCTTAGAGTTTTAAGCGTTTGTGCTCGTAGTTCTCGGGCGGGTACTCTAGTACTGTGAGTACCATGATTTAGGGCTAAGCATAGTGGGGTATCTAATCCCAGTTTGGGCCTTAGCTTTAGTGGCTGTAGTTAATCTTTTTTGCTAAGATCGTCTTGATGTTGGACTTATATGCATCATAGGCTTATGACAGCTCAGTTGCATCTCTGTCTTAGTTGCGTGATATTATTGCGCCACTCTTTACGCCGCACTACCGTTAATTTGGGCTTCTTGTATGACCGCGGTAGCTGGCACAAGATTAACCAGCCCTGAGTTGAGTTCTACCATAACTAAGTCAAGCTTTCACTTATTGCTTAATGTCAATTACTGCTGAATACCCGTGGGGGTGTGGCTAAGCAAGGCGTCTTGGGCTGCAATTAATTTGCGCGCCTGATGCCTGCTCCTCCAATCTAATTTAGAAGTCGTGGGCATTTACACTGGTGTGCGGATACTTGCATGTATATGTTTGGTAGCAACTAACGGTAAGGTTAGGACTAAGTCTGTTGTCCTTGGATATGAGCTACCATCTTAACATCTTCAGTGTCATGCTTTATAATAAGCTACAAGGAC